GAACCCTCGGTAAACAAAAAGCCTACATAGCAGTTCCAATGCTACGCCTTGAACCACTCGGCCATCTCTCCTACATAATGATTATGCCCAGAAACCGAGTGAATAGTGAGTCATTCATATTCCATTTGGGTAGGCGCACACAATCAATTGAAACTATAAAAATAGAAAGAAAAAGTTTTTATCAAAAAAAACCCCTCCTTCGAGGCCAGCCGTAGGATAAAGTAATTTGATTAATAAGTCCGTTTTTACGTTATTTCGTACTGTATTGTACAATTCCTTTGTTTGGGGGATTATTTTCTCACGCGATAAAAAATGAAATTATAGAATGGATTGCTACCTATGCCTAGATCTCGGATAAATGGAAATTTTATTGATAAGACCTTTTCAATTGTAGCCAATATCTTATTACGAATAATTCCGACAACTTCGGGAGAAAAAGAGGCATTCACTTATTACAGAGATGGTGCGATTTGATTATCTTTTTTTTTACCGATCTCAGTCTTAGGAGAAAGATACATTCTTCGGAGAGAAAGAAAAAAATTTTGAAAAAAACCTACGCTTGCTGAAGGTGAAGTTTGGAAATAAAACGATTAAGTCCTTCTGTCGTGTATCCCCGATTAATGCAGCCTCATATGCTTCAATTTTAGGTTTATAGTATTAAGCGAAAGGTTATACCTATACCTATGGGGTTAGGTCAACCCTACTCCACTAGTACCAATGGGCGGCATGGGGGAAGAAGCACTACGCTTAGGAATCAACAACACTAGAAAACTTTGTAAAAAAAAAAATCCTTCCCTTCTTATCGAGATCGGGACTAACAAGAATGGTTGGGACAAGAAACATCCATCTCGTTCGTATTTTGGATACCCATATAACCATCGAAGACTGTTGAAGTGACTAATTCCGGGAAATTTAGCGGCGTTGAGAACAAAGAAATTGTTGAAGTTACTATTTATCCAGTAATAACATACTTGATGTTAAGAAAAGATCTTTTACAGGAAGGTTGGCTAGAGATTTCGTGTAAAAACACTAGTCCCGCTCAGTTGATAATGAGAATATTGCAATCTTTTTTGATTCTATGTCTGTTTATCATTATACACATAAAGGAGGAGCCGTATGAGATGAAAATCTCACGTACGGTTTTGGAACGGAGATTCTTTGAACCGAATGACGACCGTAACGGATGTCGGCTCAATCTGAAGGAAATTATGCGGAAGCTTTACAGAATTATTATGAGGCTATGCGACTGGAAATTGATCCCTATGATCGAAGCTATATACTTTATAACATAGGCCTTATCCACACAAGTAACGGAGAACATACGAAAGCTTTGGAATACTATTTTCGGGCACTCGAACGAAACCCGTTCTTACCTCAAGCTTTTAACAATATGGCCGTGATCTGTCATTACGTGCGACTATCTCCACTATAGAAAGAAAAAAGAAAAGAACGAGCAAATTCGCTAATAAGCAAATCCGCTAATACTAATAAATACTAGAAAAAAAATAGGCTTTCTACATATATATCGTCCAAAACAACGATTTTTATCAGCTGTAGCAAAGAAAGAAACTTCATAGAAGTGGAAATATGAAGAAATATATATGCCTAGATACCTTTTTCTATGGATAAAAGATCTAATTGATAGAGGAAGCACCGTAAAGATCAATTAACAAGGTTTTTGGCCGATACAACAAGAACTGCTTACTTATATCATGATAGAAGAGTTAGGAATCCACTTATGTAAGAAAGTCGATCCCCTAAGGTTTTGAGCAGCGGTGTAGTATCAGATCCCAAAGATAGTAAGTCTTTTCTTTCTTATGAAGAAAAGTCTTTTTCTCAAAGATTCTATAGAAATTGATATATCATATATGAAAGTATATGATATATGAAATCGAGATAGTTACCTTTCAGAAAATTCTAATGAAAGTGTTAATGCTGATGCTTTATTCTTCTGAAGGTAGGAGAAAAGATAAAACTATAAAAAAGGATTAAATTCTTTATTAATCCAAATTCAAGTTTGAAACTCATGTAATTAACCTCTTTTCTTGTGGTTAACTCCAGAAAAAAATGGAAGATCAAAAGAATTGACTGTTGAGCCGTATGAGTCAGGAAACTCTCAAGTACGGTTCTAAGGGAAGGAATTTACTCACCTATTCCGACCGCGGAGAACAGGCCATTCGACAGGGAGATTCTGAAATTGCGGAATCTTGGTTTGATCAAGCCGCTGAATATTGGAAACAAGCTATAGCCCTTACCCCTGGTAATTATATTGAAGCACAGAATTGGTTGAAGATCACAGGGCGTTTTGAATAAGAACACTCTGTTTATTATTTTCTTTTTTCTATTCTAATTTCTTATTTTATTCTATATATATCTTTATTTTATTCATATTCTATATATTCTATATTCTCTATAGAATTCTATCTCTATAGAGAGTATAGAATAATATATAGAGAATATATCTATTTTTTTCTATTCTATATATAATTTTATTTTATAT